TCAAGCCGAAGGATCCTTGAACTCTATAAAAAGAGAATCAAACTTTTAACACTCAACTATACCCACTAGAATCTTATTATTTTATAAGAATACACCTTTTGTGCAACAGGATCCTTGTGATACTAAAGCTAAAGGAAGGGTCATCACAAAATTTTTGTTATTCGTTACCAAAAAAGTCCGGTTGAGTGCTGACCGGGCAATGATACTAAGAAAAGTATTTTTGACTTTTCAATAATTCCAATCATTGAATAAAAGAAAGGCCAAGAAGGGGTTGCAGCTTATTTTTCTTTTTTCTTTGGTTTCTGTCAAGCTCTTACTTATTACTTATACCTTTATTTTTTTTTTAAGAATTGATTAGGAAAAAGAGAAAACGATTACTTATTTAGATGGGTATTGTAGAATAGCAATTCTTAATTTCAATTTGGAGGGATGGCTGAGTGGACTAAAGCGTCGGATTGCTAATCCGTTGTACGAGTTATTCGTACCGAGGGTTCGAATCCCTCTCCTTCCGTTTTTTCAGATGATTTTTTTTTTTTTCAACATTCGCAAATGCTTCTTATTCTTCAGGTCCGGGATTCCGTCTTGGATCATTAGATAGAAACCCAAAGATGAATAGAGAAACAAAAAAAATAACTACTGTGTATACGAATATTTTGAGAGTAAGCATTAAAAACCTCCAATACTTTTTTTTATAAAAAAATATAGAATATATGAGCTATTTTTAGACTCAATATTCAATACAGGTTTGGGACCAGGACAGCAAGTGAGTTCTATCAAATTAATTTCATCAATTAATTCTTTAATTTGATTGATATTTGAAATAAGTTGAAATAAGAGTTTTCAAAATTTGATATTTTACGGATCTTAACCCTAGTAGGATTTTTTATTAGAAAGTAGCAAACAAGCTTTCAATACGATTTCATCGAAAACTTACCACAGCCTGCCAAACAAAAGCTAAAAGAAAAAATAGCACTGGTATGACTGGCATAAAATCTACGATTGAATTCAAAAAAGTATAAGCTTCGGGCAATTTGCTGAAGACAAAACTACTTGAATATAGGACAGAATTAAAACAGATCAAACTAAAGAGCTTAAGCATAAAATCCATTTTTTTTATTGGAGAGAATTACTTATTGATTGACTGATTGATATAAGGAAATATCAGGAATTCAGTAATTCGGGTGGGGCATAAAAGTTCTTTGACCCCCCAATCTAAAATCATTAAATAAAATTGCAAAAATCATATTTTCATAAAATATCTTAATAAAATTTTATCCAAAGATCAATCACTTCAGTTCACGTAAAGATCTATACATGTAAAAACATCAAATATATATTTGATATGTTTTACATCGAATTGACAAACAAGAATTCTAGTTACTTCAATATTTTCTAGGATAAGGATTCTATATAAATAAAACTGGGGCGTGGCCAAGTGGTAAGGCAACGGGTTTTGGTCCCGATATTCGGAGGTTCGAATCCTTCCGTCCCAGAGCTTTTTCTCTAGAGTTCAATTCTCGAGTTAAATATTAAAGAACTAATCAAATATATGTTTCTAGAAAAATAGAACCAAATACTAGAACCTATTACTATATCACGATTCCCTGATTGAATCAAGTCCATACTGGTTCCAAATTAAAGGAATGTTATGGTAAAACTTCGTTTGAAGCGATGTGGTAGAAAGCAATGTGCGACTTGAAGGCCACGATCCGGTGTGGAGTCTTCCATCCATCATTTTTTATATAGGAAAAAATATGCTCTTGGATCGACATCATTTGTTCTGTTCCAGATGAGAGAACCTTTACTCAATTGAAATGTAAATAGGACGTGATGAAGCTCGGGTAGTTCGTTTTTTATGAGGGTAGGGATATAGGGTTAATGCCAATCACTAACTNAAAAAAAAAAAAAACAACTTCGTAACCATATCTTTAATATCATCAATATAATTAGACTTATCAAATTTTTTGAATTCAAAGTTTATCATGTGAAAATCTGCCCTACGGCTGCCTTTTTGAAAGTATTAAGAAACACCGAAGTCATGTGTAAACCCAAGGATTCAAAAAAACCAGAAAGGAGCCCAAAACAAGCAACCGTCTTTTTAATTGTATAATTTCCTAGATTCATATTGAAGAATTAAAACTACTTTTTGTTTTTTTAAGAATATAGACCAATTGAATTAAAAGGAAAGGCTGAGTAGAAGGAGGAGAGTATCGTGAATCTGTTGGTAATTTACCCGATTGAAGGGCATTCAGTATTTTTTTTAGGAATCTATTAGATATCTAAGATAAAGATAAAACTAAGATAACAGATAAAATTACCCTTTTTCACTTTAATAGCACTATTATAGAAGTTGATAAACCTCAAAGAATTCTGCCCTCGGTCCTAATCCAATTGAAAAAGGAGGAGTCTAAAATAGATTTACAGCCCGAAAGATCTAAAAAAAAAAATTTCCTATATCCACTTCTCTTTCAAGAGTATATTTATGTACTTGTTCATGATCGTTATTTAGAAGGGTCAATTTCTTTTGAACATAAAAGATATGAAAAAAAATTTAGTTTTCAATTTGTGAAACGGTTAATTACTCGAATGTATCACCAGATGCATTCGAGTAATTTTTATTCTCAAAAAAGTAAAATTAGCACGCGTTTCTATTTTAAACTGTTATCCGAGGGGTTTACTTTTATTTTGGAAATTCCGTTTTATTTACGATTCATATCAGAGCTCAAAAAAAGAAAACTATTCAAATCTACCACATTACGATCACTTCATTCAATATTTCCTTTTTTAGAGGATAATTTCTCACATTTAAATTATGTATTAGATCTATTCATACCTTACCCCCCTCATTTGGAAATCTTGGTCGAAATAATTCGATATTGGGTAAAAGACGCTTCTTCGTTACATTTATTACGATTATTTCTCCATGAATTTTGTAATTTTAAGCGTTTAATTACTCTACAGAAGTCCCGTTTCCTTTTTTCAAAAATAAATGAACAAGAACGGCTTTTTTTTTTATTATATAATTTTTATGTATCGGAGTATGAATCTGTTTTTGTATTTTTACGTAACCAATCTCTTCATTTAAAATCAATCCGTTTTGGAGCACTTTTTGAACGAAATATTTTCTATGGAAAAATTGAATGCTTTGTAAACGTAGTTGCTGAAGATGTTCATGCCAGTATCCGTTTGCTCAAGTCTCCGGATTCTTCAATGCATTATGCTAGATATCGGGGAAAATCAATTATGGCATCCAAAGGAACGCTTCTTTTTATGCTAAAATGGAACTATTATTTTGTTACTTTTTGGCAATATTATTTTTCTATGTGGATCGTTAATGGAAGAATAAAGAGAAGTCAATTATTAAACCATTCCTTTTACTTTATGGACTATCTTTCAAGTATTGCACTAACCCCCTCAACAGTACGTAGTCAAATGCTAGAGAATTCGTTTTTAATTAAAAATGGTATTAGAAAACTTGATACTGTTCTTCCAATTCTTCCTATCCTTGGATCATTAGAGAAAGCTAAATTTTGTAATAGACTAGCGAATCCCATGAGTAAACTGGGTTGGGCCGATTTATCAGATTCGGATATTATTCAACGATTTGGGCGTATATGGAGAAATATTTTTCATTATTATAGTGGTTCTTCCAATAAAAGGAGTTTGTATCGAATAAAGTATCTACTTTGGCTTTCTTGTGCTCGAACTTTAGCTTGTAAACACAAAAGTACTGTACGTGCTTTTTTAAAAAGCTTGGGGTCGAAATTCTTCGACGAATTCTTTATGTCGGAAGAAAAAATTTTTTATTTCACTTTTGCAAACGCTGCGTCAAATTTGCGGAGAGTGTCGCAAGGGCGTATTTGGTATTTTGATATTGTTTCTATCAATGAGCAGATCCATTTTTAATGATTCATTTGGAAATCTTGTGAATTTAAAATTTGAACTCAATCTTTAAGAATTCTTAACCGATGCAAAAGGTGGGATTTCGCCAATTTATCTATCTGAAATGTTGATTCAAAATTATAAAATCAAAATTATAAAATTATATCAAATTCAATTTTATAAATTAAGGATGAGCTCAAGTATTCAATTTTTTAAAATTGAAAATTTAAAAATGAAAAGGATAATAAAGGTTATTGAGAATAAAAAAAACTGATGGTGATGGATACTATTATTTTATTATTTTGGGGAGGTTTTTTTTCCAAAATTACGAATAGATCTAAATTTAGATTCGTTGACACGACTAGCTAAGTCGTGCTATACTGTTGAATAACAAGCCTTCCTTTTGCTATTTTTTATAGAAGTTTCAAGTGCTTGGGAGTCACTGATTAGTAAATAAACCAAGACATTACCATGACTGCAGTTTTAGATAGACGCGAGAGCGAAGAAAGCCTATGGGGTCGTTTCTGTAACTGGATAACCAGCACTGAAAATCGTCTTTACATTGGATGGTTTGGTGTTTTGATGATCCCTACTTTATTGACCGCAACTTCTGTATTTATTATTGCCTTCATAGCTGCCCCTCCTGTCGATATTGATGGTATTCGTGAACCTGTTTCTGGATCTCTACTTTACGGAAACAATATTATTTCGGGTGCCATTATTCCGACTTCTGCGGCTATTGGGTTACACTTTTACCCAATATGGGAAGCGGCATCCGTGGATGAATGGTTATACAACGGTGGTCCTTATGAACTAATTGTTCTACACTTCTTACTTGGTGTATCGTGTTACATGGGGCGTGAGTGGGAACTTAGTTTCCGTCTGGGTATGCGCCCTTGGATTGCTGTTGCATACTCAGCTCCCGTTGCAGCTGCTACCGCAGTTTTCTTAATCTATCCAATTGGTCAGGGAAGTTTTTCTGATGGTATGCCCCTAGGAATCTCTGGAACTTTCAATTTCATGATTGTATTCCAGGCTGAGCATAATATTCTTATGCATCCATTTCATATGTTAGGTGTAGCGGGTGTATTTGGGGGCTCCCTATTCAGTGCTATGCATGGTTCCTTGGTAACTTCTAGTTTGATTAGGGAAACTACAGAAAGTGAATCAGCGAACGAAGGTTACAGATTTGGCCAAGAGGAAGAAACTTACAATATTGTAGCCGCTCATGGTTATTTTGGCCGATTGATTTTTCAATATGCTAGTTTCAACAACTCGCGTTCCTTACACTTCTTTTTAGCTGCTTGGCCTGTAGTAGGTATCTGGTTCACTGCTTTAGGCATAAGCACTATGGCATTCAATCTAAATGGTTTTAATTTCAACCAATCCGTAGTTGATAGCCAAGGTCGTGTAATTAATACTTGGGCTGATATCATAAATCGTGCTAACCTTGGTATGGAAGTTATGCATGAACGTAATGCTCACAACTTCCCTTTGGACCTAGCCACTCTACAACAGGATAAAGATTTGGTCTTAGTATCTTAGTCTAACGCCCTCTTGTAGAAAAAAGAAAACGTATCTTTCTCTTTTAGTGATTTTTTTTTTAATTCTCTGTTATTCTTTCTTTTCATTCAAGAAAGAATAACAGAGAATCCTTTGGGGCGGATGTAGCCAAGTGGATTAAGGCAGTGGATTGTGAATCCACTATGCGCGGGTTCAATTCCCGTCGTTCATCGGAAGAGCACAGTTCAAGTCGGATTAAGAATTTTAGTTAGTTCTGTTCATCGCTTTTATAATTTCATATATAGAAGATCTATATCGATCTCTGATATATCATAATAGAGAGATTCAAATATCTAATAAAGACACATCGATATCTATTGAATGAGATCTGAATAGATGATAATAATATGATAATAAGAGTTCGAAGGTTCCGATGGCGTGCATCCAGTAGGAATTGAACCTACGACTTCGCCAATTATGAGTTGGGCGCTTTAACCACTTAGCCATGGATGCTTAAAAAGGACCTTTGTCCATAATGTGAATAAATTTTTAATTAATTTAAACTTCTAAAGCTATTTTCTTTTTTAGAATACAATATATGAAACTAAAAAAGGGAAACAATTAGAAATTACTGTTAATTCATTAATTATAATATGAAAATATCATATAAATATAATCAGAATTGGAAAATAAGTAATTAAGTAATAATAAAGTCATAATAAAGTCATAATACTAATCAAAATATTTTCTAAAACAGGAGGAATCGAAAAACACCCCTATGAAGAAACGACAAGGCAAGTTCTGGATTCTCGAATTGAGAGAGATAATGAGAGAGATTAATAGGTCTCAATATTTCTTAGATTCATGGACTCAATTAAATTCAGTAGGATCTTTCTTTCACATTTTTTTCCGCCAAGAACGGTTTTTAAAACTCTTTGACCCGCGAATTTTGAGTCTCCTCCTTTCACGCAATTTCCCTGGTTTAACAAGAAATCGATATTTCAACATCAAGATCAAGGGAGTCATACTTTTTGTAGTCGGGATCCTTATATATCGTCTTAATAATCAAAATATGGTCGCAAGAAAAAGCCTCTATTTAAGGGGGCTTCTTCCTATACCCCTGAATTGCACTGGATTAAAAAATCATTCCTTTAATCAAACCAGTGGGTTGTCCAATATAAATAAATTGAGTGTTTTGCTCTTGTCTTTTCCAAAGGGCAAGGTAAAAAAGATATCTAAGAGTTTTTTACTGAATCCGAAAGCAACTAATGAGGTTATCCCAATAACAAAAGGGGGTAGCAGGCCCGAATCAAACTGGGGTTCACAGCGGTGGCGGGATCTTATAGGACAAAAAGGGAATGCTAGTTTTAAGGAAATGCTTGCCGGAATGGATATCCTATTCAAAGAGAACTCGAGCCAATCTATTGAGTTTTCTTTTGTATATTATATGGATGATCTAACTAAAAAGGAGTCTGATTGGAAGCGTTTTTCTATGGGGAAGGTTCAAAATAGAACCAACTTTAATTCGGAACCGGTATTAAAACTAAAAAGATTCGTAAAGAGCTCAATTTCTTATCTTATGTCTGCTTTTCATGAAAAACTAACACAAGAAGGGCTCAAGTCAACTATTCAATCAAATGGGATTGAGCATGTTTCTGATCTATTCTGGAGAAAAAGGGGAACTTTATCGTTGCAAACTTGTGCTCAATTTCATATGTGGCAATTCTACCAAGATCTGTTTTTTAGTTGGGGGAATTTTAGGCCCGAATCCTATTTTTTTTTGAGTAATGTGTGGTTAAATAAAGATCGTTTTTTTAGCAAGGGGCGGAATATATGGTTCAATCTTCAATATGATTTCAGAAGATCAAGATATAGTTTCGTTGACGTAACGAATTCGAGCGAACTTCAAAGATTCGCTGATAAACCCAGAGAACTTTTTGATTTCATTAGAAATGAGGATTCGGAATATTGTGTATTGATGAATCAAAGCGAAATTAAACAACGAAAAGAACGATCAAGTTCTTGGGATCCTTATTTCGTTAAAACGGAACGAAAAGAGATAAAATCAGAACGATTCCCCAAAAGGCTTTCTGGATATTCCAGAATATTTCAGTTTTTCACGGAACGCGAGAAACAGAGGATTTCTCATTGGTTTCCGGAAGATATTCAAAATTCTCAGGGGAATGCTACAAGATCCCTTTATTCTTTTTGCTCTGATAGATGGTCAGAACTTTATATGGCGTCGACTCCTACTGAGAGGTCCACTAGAGATCTTAAATTTTCAAAGAAACCTCTTTTTTTTGTCCGGCGAGCTGAAAATAAAGAAATACTGAATCTATTCCAAATCATTTTGTATTTAAAAAAGACTGTTTTAATTCATTCTATGTCATCAGATCCGGAAATAGAAAGTTACAATTTCAAAAAAAATCCATTGTTTGATTTAGTTCACCGATTCCTTTTTGAATTAGAAGATCTATTGCAAGAAAGGGCAGATCTATTTACTCTCTCAATAACTGAGCCGGATCCGGTGTATCATAAGGGATTTTCTTTTTATTTGAATATTTCTTTGTATGGATTGGAAAAAACAAAATTGTTGAATGAGGTATTCAACGGCAGGACTGACTGGACAAATCAATCTTTATGGGTTATGTCTCCTATTCTTTTTTGGTCTCAGGAGCGTTATCTGGAGAATGACTCTTTGTCTTTTTTTCAGCGAGTCAGACAAAACTGGGTCTGGATCTACTACGAGAATGGTTTAATAGATATAAAAAAAAAAATGGCGTTTTTCGCTATTAATATTAAAAACAGAATGGAAGCTTTTAATTACTATCGATGGATTCAAAATAGGATTCAAATTCAATATAGTATATATGTTTACCTAAGAAAAAATCTATTGAATAGCTCTACTCAAAAATTCCCATATCTAATTCACAAAATTAAAGGGGATGAAAAAGGAACGACTTTTCTCAATCCTAGAACTCGAATGAATTATAAAATGAAATTTAATTATGCATCTAGATACAAAAGGTCGAATGGGACAAATAGTTTCCAGGAACATTTGGAACAGTTCCTTTCTGAGCAGAAAAGCTTTTTTCAAGTCGATTTTCTCAAGTTTAAAGGCTATTTTGAAGTACAAAAGGGACGTTTTCAAATCCTGTTTGAGCAATTACGTATTGATATTACTCAAAAATGGATTTATTGGTTGGAGGTTCGTAAGAACGTTGAAAAAAAAGTCCAAAAAAATGTGTATAAATTAATTCCTTTTCTTTTGGCTAAGTTATCCAAGTCATTGCGTTCCTTCTTTTTGCCCCAGTCACTTCGTTTTTTTTTTACTAAGGTACTTCGGTTTGTGACTAAATGGCTTTTCTTTTTGTCTAATTCACTGCTGTTTTCCTGTGTCAGTTTTGGGAATACCCCGATTCAGAGGGACAAAATATTCATCTCTGAATTGAAAGGGCCGAATGGTCAACTTTGTAATCAGTTGTTAGAATCGATAGGGTTTAAAATTGTTTTTTTAAGAAAATTGAACCCCTTTGTTTTAGAAGAGTCTGGTACTTCGAACTTCGTGATCAATGGTGCAATAAGATCCCCCTTTGGTTTGAATCAGATACCAAAGCGGATGATTGATTCATTACATACTGGAAAAAAATCGTTTTATAAAAACGATTATAATTTTTTCCAAATCTTCCACGATAAAGAAAACTGGTTGAACTCATGGAACCCCTTTAAAAGAAGTTCATTGATATCCTCTTTTTATAAAACAAATAGACTTCGATTCTTGAATCATCCGCACCACTTTTGGTTGTATTTTAATACAAGATTTCCTTTTTCTGTGGAAAGGGCTCGTAATAATAATTCTTATTTTCTCTATGGCCAATTTCTAAATATCTGGTTCTTTTGTAATAAAATGGGTTGTTTGCGGGGGGGGGGAAAAAAAGAACATTTGGTTCGGGGTAGAGGTACTATTTCACCAATTGAGTCACACGTACATAACATATTTATACCTCAGTCTTTTTGCCAAAATGAGAGCCAAGAGTTTAACTTGGATAAAAATTTTTCCTCTCTAATGCAAGTTGATCCAGTAATTCGTAGAGCTGTTTATTCGATCATAGATACTTCTGCAACACCTCTAACAGAAGCACAAATAGTGACTTTGGAACAAACTTATTTTAAACCTTTTTCAGATATAAATAGGAATCTATATGATTCAAAAGAAAACAATTGTTATCAGTATCCCAATTTCATTTCAAAAATGGGTTTGATTCATACTCCTTGTTCGGAGAACTTTTTATCATCCGAAAAAAACAAAAAACAAGGAAGGATCTATACAACTTTTGAACGAGAGAGTTTTTTTTCAATTTTATCAGACAAATGGAATCGATTAAAAATATATATGCCAAGCTTCTTTACTTTAACCGGGTACAAATATCTAAATTTTATATTTTTCGACCTAGTGTCAATCCTAAGTAGCAGGGTATCCATATTTCAGGATATTTTTGATTTATCATGGCGAATTCTTCAGATCAACTTCTGGAAATTGCCATTTTTTAGCAGAAAAGAGATCTCAAGTAAGTGGTTACATCACGTTCTTCTGTCCAAAGAAATGATTCATCGAAAAAGTAAGCTCTTCACGTTCTATGTAAACCTTTTCTTTGTTATTGTTGCTGTCTATCTCGTTACTATGCAGCTTTTATTTGTTTCCCGAGCATTGAGTAAGTTAAATACAGAGTTCAAAAGGTTAAACTCTTTTATGAGTTCCTCATCTATGATTGAGTTTCGAAAACTTTTAGATAAGTATCCTATGTCTGAAGCAAATGATTTTTGGTTAACGAATATAATAGTAATTGTTCGGGAACAATTAGTCTATTTTTTACAAAAAATGCAAGGGTTTGTTTTTGGTGTGAACAAGATAACTCCGCGATATTTCAAGAATAAAAATGTGAATATTAATGTTATTGATATGATCACTCAAATGGCGGTTTCTATACATCATACGAGACATTTAACTCATATAAGTCCGAAAAGTAAAGCAATCTATTCATTCATAAGAAAAAGACAAAACGTCAACGGGGATTGGATTGATGATAAAATAGAATCCTGGATCGCGAACAGGGATTCTATTCAGGAGGAAGAAAGAAAATTTTTGGTTCAGCTATGCGCTTTAAGGACAGAAGAAAGAATTTTATTGAGTCTGACTTATAGTGATCATTTATCAAAGAATGACTTTAGTTATAAAAGAAGTGAACAACCGGGAGCAATTTACTTACGAAACTTAGTTGACATTCATCAAAAGCATCTAATGAATTATGAGTTCAATACCTCCAGGTTAGCAGAAAGACGGATATTCCTTGCTCATTCGCAGACAATCACTTATTCACAAACTTGGTATGGGGCTAATAGTTTTCATTTCCCATCGCAGGGAAAACCCTTTTCGCTCCGCTTAGACTTATCCCCCTCTAGGGGTATTTTATTTATTGGTTCTATAGGAACTGGACGATCCTATTTGGTCAAATACCTAACGACAAACTCCTATGCCCCTTTCATTACGGTATTTCTGAATAAGTTCCTGGACAAGAATCCTAAATTGATTGCTGATATCTATTTTGAGAATAGTACCAATATTGATGCGAGTGACGATATCGATATGGAGAAGAGTGACAATATTAGTGAAAATCTTGATGACGATATCGATCGTGACCTTGCTACAGAGCTGGATCTGCTCACTTGGATGAATGCGCTCGCTATGGATAGGGAGATGAAGGCTGAAATAGACCGATTGTCTATCACCCTTCAATTTGAATTAGCACGAGCAATGTCTCCTTGCATAATATGGATCCCAAACATTCATGATCTGGATGGAAATGAGTCCAATTACTTATCTCTCGGTGTATTAGTGAACCATCTCTCCAGGGATTTTGAAAAATGTTCTCCTAGAAATCTTCTAGTGATTGCTTCGACTCATATTCCCCAAAAAGTGGATCCCGCTCTAATAGCTCCGAAAAAACTAAATACATGCATTAAGTTACGAAGGCTTCTCAGTCCACAACAACGCAAGTCCTTTTTCACTCTTTCCTATACTAGGGGATTTCACTTGGAAAAGAAAATGTTCCATACTAACGGATTCGGGTCGAGAACCATGGGGCCCAATGCACGAGATATTGTAGCACTGACCAATGAGGTCCTATCCATTAGTATTACACAGAAGAAATCAATTATAGATACTAATACAATTCGATTCGCTCTTCATCGACAAACTTGGGATTTGCAATCCCAGGTAAGAATGGTTCAGGATCATGGGATCCTTTTCTATCAGATAGGAAGGGCTGTAGTACAAAATTTACTTATAAGGAATTGCCCAATAGATCCTATATCTATCTATCTGAAGAAAAAATCATGTAATGAGGGGGATTCTTATTTGTACAAATGGTACTTCGAACTTGGAACGAGCATGAAGAAATTGACGATACTTCTTTATATTTTGAGTTGTTCTGCTGGATCTGTTGCTCAAGATCTTTGGTCTTTACCCGGACCCGATGAAAAAAATGGGATCACTTCCTATGGACTCGTTGAAAATGATTCTGATCTAGTTCATGGCCTATTAGAAGTCGAAGGCGCTCTGGTGGGATCTTCTAGGATGCAAAACGCATCTTCTTCTATCTTTGATCAGAGATTTCTCTATCAAAAATACGAATCGGAGGTTGAAAAAGGTGTCTTTGACCCGCAACAGATAGAGGAGGATTTATTCAATCACATAGTTTGGGCTCCTAGACTCTGGCGCCCTTGGGGCTTTCTTTGTATCGAGCGGATCCTTTCTGATGAAGAGGATAAGCTTCAAGAGAATGATTCGGAGTTGTTGCAAAGTGGAACCCTAATTTCATCGCAGTCCAAGACACGAGATAGATCTTCCAAAGAAAAGGGCCTTTTTCAAATAAGCCAATTCATTTGGGACCCTGCAGATCCACTCTTTTTCCTATTCAAAGATCGGCCCCCTGGCTCTGTGTTTTCCCGTCGAGAATTCTTTGCAGATGAAGAGATGTCAAACGGGCTTCTTACTTCCCAAATTGAGCATCTATTTCTATATAAAAACACACGATTATTTATCAACAAGACGCAAG